GTTAGTGTAGCTTAATTAAAAGTATGGCACTGAAAATGCCAAGATAAATTTTGAAAAATTTCACAAACATAAAGGTTTGGTCCCAGCCTTACTATTAATTTTAATTATATTTATACATGCAAGTCTCAGCATTCCTGTGAAAATGCCCTCTTTTTACCATAATAAAAATGAGGAGCAGATATCAGGCACTACTTTGCCCATAACATCTTGCTAAGCCACACCTCCACAGGAATTCAGCAGTAGTAAATATTGAATATAAGCGTCAATAAGCTTGACTCAGTAATAATTTAAAGAGTTGGTAAATTTCGTGCCAGCCACCGCGGTTATACGAAAAACCCAAATTAATAAAAACGGCCCAAAGCGTGGGTAAATTATATTAAATATAATAGAAATGAAAATTAACTTAACTATCATACGTAACCGTTAAACGTAAAACCAGAAACGAAAGTTATTCTAATAAAAAAATTACTTGAACCCACGACCGCTAAGAAACAAACTAGGATTAGATACCCTACTATGCTTAGCTTTAAACTTTGATTTCTCCGCCAGATTACTACGAGCCATAGCTTAAAACTCAAAGGACTTGGCGGTGCTCTACACCCCCTAGAGGAGCCTGTTCTATAATCGATAATCCTCGCTAAACCTCACCACCTATTGCCAATACCGCCTATATACCACCGTCCTAAGCTTACCCTTTAAGGGATAAACAGTAAGCATAATAATAAACATAAAAACATCAGGTCAAGGTGTAGCGAATTAAGTGGAAAGAAATGGGCTACATTTTCTTATAAGAAAATACAAAAGGTAAAATGAAATATTACCTGAAGGCGGATTTAGCAGTAAAAAGAAAATAGAGTGTTCTTTTTAAGTTGGCCCTAGAGCGCGCACACACCGCCCGTCACCCTCATCAAAAATATTAAAGGAAAAATAACATATAAATTTTTGAAGAAGAGGAAAGTCGTAACATGGTAAGTATACTGGAAAGTGTACTTGGATATCATGATGTAGCCTAAATATGGCACTTTGCTTACACCAAAGAAATACTTGTTAAAATCGAGTCATTATGAGTATTAAATTTAGCCTAAATAAATATTCTTAAATTAAAGACAATAAAACATTCTTACCATTTTAGTACAGGAGATGAAAAAAATTTTAAGCGCAATAGAAATAGTACTGCAAAGGAAAAATGAAATAGAAATTAAATAAATCATTAAAACAATAAAAAGCAAAGATTAAACCTTTTACCTTTTGCATTATGGTCTAGTAAGTTTAACCTCACAAATAGAAATTTAGACAGATTTCCCGAAACTAGACGAGCTACTTCGAAGCAGCATAATAAGAGCAAACCCTTCTCTGTGGCAAAAGAGTGGGATGACTTCCTAGTAGTGGTGATAAACCTAACGAGTCTAGTAATAGCTGGTTACTCAGTAAATGAACTTAAATTCAGCTTAAAATACTTTTTTAACAATTAAAGTAAAAAAATAATATTTTAAAGTTATTTAATAGAGGTACAGCTCTATTAATAAAGGATACAACCTATTATACTGAATAAAGATTATATAAATTAAAGAAATTAACTATGTGGGCTTAAAAGCAGCAATCATATTAAAAGCGTTAAAGCTTAGTTAAAAAAATCTAGACATAATAATAACAAATCTAAATTCACTAGAACTACTGAGTCAATCTATTTATATAGATGTGTCTATACTAGAATTAGTAACAAGAATAAATTCTCTATGGTGTAAGTATAAATCAGAACGAAAAAATCACTGATTATTAACGAACCTATTGAAGGTAATATAATACAAAACAAGAAAAAATTATAAAACAAATCGTTAACCCAACACAGGAACACTACAATAAGATTAAAAACTTAGGAAGGAACTCGGCAAACAAGAACTTCGCCTGTTTACCAAAAACATCGCCTCTTGCTATTAAAGTATAAGAGGTCCTGCCTGCCCAGTGACATTAGTTTAACGGCCGCGGTATTATGACCGTGCAAAGGTAGCGTAATCACTTGTCTTTTAAATAAAGACCTGTATGAATGGCAAAACGAAAGTTCAACTGTCTCCCTAAGTTAATCAGTGAAATTGATTTTTCCGTGCAGAAGCGGAAATAAGATTATAAGACGAGAAGACCCTATGGAGCTTTAAATATAAATCAACTGTTTTAATTAAAACAACCGAAAAATACAATAAAACATAGTGATTAAAATTTTAGGTTGGGGCGACCACGGAAAAAAACAAAACTTCCGAGATGAAATTTCATTAATGAACAACAGTTCTAAAAAATAAAATATTTAACATAATTGATCCAATATTTGATCAACGAACCAAGTTACCCTAGGGATAACAGCGCAATCCTTTCTAAGAGTCCTTATCGACGAATGGGTTTACGACCTCGATGTTGGATCAGGACACCCCAATGGTGTAGTCGCTATTAAAGGTTCGTTTGTTCAACGATTAAAGTCCTACGTGATCTGAGTTCAGACCGGAGAAATCCAGGTCAGTTTCTATCTATAAACATTTTTCCTAGTACGAAAGGACCGGAAAAATAGAGCCTATGTTTTAATAAGCTCTTCTCATTACTACTGAAAACAACTAAAGTAGCCTAGAGTAAACTATAATCACCTTATATAAAGGTTAGTTAGAATGGCAGAGCCTGGTAATTGCAAAAGATCTAAAATCTTTCTCCCGGGGGTTCAACTCCCCTTTCTAATTATGAATTTTATATTTTCTTCAATTATTAACCCATTATTATATATTATTCCTATTTTATTAGCCGTAGCATTTTTAACTTTAGTAGAACGTAAAGTACTTGGATATATACAACTTCGCAAAGGACCAAATATTGTTGGCCCAATAGGTATTTTTCAACCTTTAGCAGACGGACTAAAATTATTTATTAAAGAACCAATCCGACCATCAACCTCATCTAAAACCCTATTTATTCTTATACCTATATTAGCCCTTACTTTATCAATATTGATTTGAATTCCACTACCAATGCCCAACAACTTATCAAACATTAATCTGGGCGTTTTATTTGTCTTAGCCCTATCAAGCCTTGCTGTTTATGCCCTGCTGGGTTCAGGATGATCTTCTAATTCAAAATATGCCCTAATTGGAACATTACGGGCAGTAGCACAAACAATTTCATATGAAGTTACTCTAGGATTAATTCTACTTTGCTTAGTACTACTAACAGGAAGTTTTTCCCTGATAAACTTTAATACTACTCAGGAGTACATTTGATTAATTATCCCAGCCTGACCAATAGCAGCAATATGATTTACCTCTACCTTAGCAGAAACAAATCGAGCACCATTTGACTTAACTGAAGGAGAATCTGAACTTGTTTCCGGCTTTAATGTTGAATATGCAGGGGGTCCATTTGCCCTTTTCTTTTTGGCAGAATATGCAAATATTTTACTAATAAATGCTTTATCTGCTATCTTATTTTTTGGTTTAACCTATAATAATTGCCAACCAGAATTATATACATTTAGTATTATAACTAAAACAGTTTTATTATCAATGTTATTTTTATGAGTACGAGCATCATATCCTCGATTCCGATATGATCAATTAATACACCTTATTTGAAAAAACTTTTTACCTTTAACTATTGCAATAACAATTTATCATATCTCTATGCCTATTATGATATTAGGTATTCCGCCAATAATCTAGGACATGTGCCCGAAAGAATAGGCCTCACTTTGATAGAGTGATTATAGGGGTTCAAACCCCCTCATTTCCTTAAAAAGATAGGACTTGAACCCATCCTTAAGAGATCAAAACTCCTTATGCATCCACCTACACTACTTCTTATGGTAAAATAAGCTAAAAGCTTTTGGGCCCATACCCCAAATATGTTGGTTAAAATCCCTCTTTTACTAATGAGTCCTTATGCATTATCTATAATATTATCTAGTTTATCCCTAGGAACATTAATAACATTTATTAGTCACCACTGGTTTTTAGCCTGAATAGGATTAGAAATTAATACACTAGCAATTATCCCATTAATAACAAAACTTCACCATCCACGAGCAACTGAATCTGCTACAAAATATTTTTTAATTCAAGCATCAGCATCAGCATTAATTTTATTTTCGTCAACAATCAATGCATGATTAACTGGGGAGTGAACAATTTTAAACATAGAAATTCCACTCTCATTAACTATAATTACTATTGCACTAGCAATAAAATTAGGTATTGCCCCTTTTCACCTTTGAATACCTGATGTACTTCAAGGACTTAATTTAATAACTGGCCTAATCATGTCAACTTGACAAAAAATAGCCCCAATAGCCTTACTGCTTCTATTACACCAACAATTGAACTCAAATTTACTAATAATTATAGCATTACTATCAACCATTGGAGGCGGATGAGGGGGACTAAATCAAACTCAACTACGAAAAATCATAGCATATTCATCTATTGCTCATATTGGTTGAATATTGCTAGTACTAACATTTTCATCACATTTAACAGCTATAAATTTTATAATATATTTGTTATTAACTTCATCCATATTTATTATACTAATTAACTTTTCTGCATTAAATATTAATAAATTAAGCACATCATGAATTAAGACTCCCATTTTAACTTCAATAATAATAATTTTACTTATATCTTTAGGGGGACTTCCACCAACTTCTGGATTTATTCCTAAATGATTAATTCTACAAGAAATTACTAAACAAAATTATATATTAATAGCTATTATAGTAACATTTGCAGCATTACTGAGCCTATTCTTTTATCTACGATTATCTTATACAATTTCATTAACCACCTCACCAAATATATCAAATTCTAAATTTATTTGACGACTAAAAACTAAACCCATTTACTTATTATCAATAGTAACTGTATTATCTATTATATTATTACCAATTACCCCCTTAATAACAAACATTTATTAAAAGACTTAGGATAATTAGACCAAAGGCCTTCAAAGCCTTTAGCAGAAGTTAAAATCTTCTAGCCTTTGATTATTAAGATTTGCAGGACTCTATCCAACATAATCTGAATGCAACCCAGACACTTTAATTAAGCTAAAACCTTTCTAGATTAGAGGGCTTTTATCCCACGACCTTTTAGTTAACAGCTAAACGCTCAATCCAGCGAGCTTTAATCTACTTCTCCCGCGTTGCTTAAAAAAAACGCGGGAGAAGCCCCGGCAACAAATCTATTGCTCTGTAAAATTTGCAATTTTATGTGCTATACACCACAAGACTTGGTAAAAAAAGGATTTTAACCTTTATAAAAGGGGCTACAACCCTACATCTTAATTCGACCATTTTACCTGTGATAATTACCCGATGACTATTTTCAACAAATCACAAAGATATTGGTACCCTTTATTTAGTATTTGGCGCCTGAGCTGGCATAGTAGGCACAGCATTAAGCTTACTTATTCGAGCAGAACTTAGTCAGCCAGGAACACTTCTTGGTGATGATCAAATTTATAACGTAATTGTAACTGCACATGCATTTGTAATGATTTTCTTTATAGTAATACCAGTTATAATTGGTGGATTTGGAAATTGACTAGTCCCTTTAATAATTGGAGCCCCTGATATAGCATTTCCGCGAATGAACAATATAAGCTTCTGATTATTACCTCCATCATTCCTTCTTCTATTAGCCTCATCAGGAGTTGAAGCAGGAGCCGGTACAGGATGAACTGTTTATCCTCCTCTAGCAGGAAATTTAGCACATGCCGGGGCTTCTGTAGATTTAACTATTTTCTCTCTACACTTAGCAGGAATTTCATCAATTTTGGGGGCTATTAATTTTATTACAACATCAATTAATATAAAACCTGCTTCAATATTACAGTACCAAACACCGTTATTTGTATGATCTGTATTAATTACAGCAATCCTACTATTATTATCCCTACCAGTACTTGCCGCAGGAATTACTATACTATTAACTGACCGAAATCTTAATACAACATTTTTTGATCCTAGTGGAGGAGGAGACCCTGTTCTTTACCAACATCTTTTTTGATTCTTTGGCCACCCTGAGGTTTATATTCTAATCTTACCAGGATTCGGAATAATTTCCCATATTGTAACTTATTACTCATCAAAAAAAGAACCATTTGGATATATAGGTATAGTATGAGCAATAATATCTATTGGCTTATTAGGTTTTATTGTATGAGCTCATCATATATTTACAGTAGATTTAAATGTAGATACTCGAGCCTATTTTACCTCCGCAACAATAATTATTGCTATCCCTACTGGAGTTAAAGTATTTAGCTGACTAGCAACAATACATGGCGGCTCAATTAAATGAGATGCCGCAATATTATGAGCCTTAGGTTTTATTTTTCTTTTTACTGTTGGAGGACTTACAGGAATTGTACTTGCTAATTCATCATTAGATATTGTTTTGCATGACACTTATTATGTAGTAACTCATTTTCACTATGTGCTATCCATAGGAGCTGTATTTGCCATTATAGGCGGATTTGTTCACTGATTTCCACTATTTTCAGGTTATACATTACATCCTATGTGATCAAAAATCCATTTCGGAGTAATATTTATTGGAGTTAATTTAACCTTTTTTCCACAACATTTTTTAGGCTTAGCGGGTATACCTCGACGATATTCTGATTATCCTGATGCCTATACCTTATGAAATACAATTTCATCAATTGGATCACTAATTTCACTTGTTGCAGTAGTTATAATAATATTTATTATTTGAGAAGCATTTTCATCTAAACGAGAAGTTTTTATAACAGAATTAAATTCAACAAATATTGAATGACTCTATGGCTGTCCTCCACCTTATCACACATTTGAAGAACCTTCATATGTTCAATCACGAATTTATTAATTCAAGTAAGGAAGGAGTTGAACCCTCATAAATTGATTTCAAATCAACCACAAACCCACTCTGTCACTTACTTATAAAATGTTAGTAAAATATTACGAAACCTGGTCATGGTTTTATTATAAGTTAAAATCTTATACATTTTATCATGGCACATCCATCACAATTAGGTTTTCAAGACGCAGCTTCTCCTATCATGGAAGAATTATTACATTTTCATGACCATGCGTTAATAGCTGTTTTCTTAATTAGTACTCTAGTATTATATATTATTACTATTATAATATCTACAAAACTAACAAATACTAATGCCATAGATGCCCAAGAAATTGAAATAGTTTGAACAATTATGCCTGCAATTATTTTAATTGTTATTGCCCTACCATCACTTCGAATCCTTTATCTAATAGATGAAATTAATGACCCTCATATTACAGTTAAAGCCATTGGCCATCAATGATATTGAAGTTACGAATTTACAAATTATGAAAACTTAATATTTGATTCATATATAACTCCAACTCAAGATCTATTACCAGGACAATTCCGTTTACTAGAAGTTGATAATCGTATAGTAATTCCAATAGAATCCCCAATTCGTATATTAATTTCCGCAGAAGATGTTCTTCATTCATGGGCTATACCATCTATAGGAATTAAAACTGACGCAATCCCAGGACGATTAAACCAAACGACTTTTATTGCATCTCGCCCAGGAATTTACTATGGCCAATGTTCTGAAATTTGCGGTGCTAATCACAGCTTTATGCCAATTGTTGTAGAAGCAACTTCACTAAATTATTTTCAAAACTGATCTTCATCTATATTAGACTAATCATTAAGAAGCTTTCATATATTGCATTAGACTTTTAATCTAAAGACCGGCGATTTAAACCACCCTTAATGATATGCCACAACTAAACCCTGGGCCTTGACTTACTATTTTCTTAATATCATGATTAATTTTTCTAACAACTCTAACAATAAAAATAAATAACTTAAAATGCCTCAATGAACCAGCCTCACACTCTATTAAAAAAAACAAACCTCAATCCTGAAACTGACCATGAATTTAAGCTTCTTTGATCAATTTATAAGCCCTACAATTTTAGGTATTCCATTAGTCATAGTAGCTATAATTTATCCCTGACTTCTTTTTCCTTATCCAACTAATAAATGATTAAATAATCGCCTTACAACATTACAAGTGTGATTCTCCCAAAAATTTACTAAACAACTATTTACCCCTGTCAATATAAAAGGACATAAATGGGCTATAATATTTTTATCATTAATAGTATTTATTATTATAATTAATTTACTAGGATTACTCCCATATACATTTACCCCTACTACACAACTTTCACTGAACTTAGGCTTAGCAATTCCATTCTGACTAATAACAGTATTAATTGGACTACGAAATCAACCAACTATAACATTTGGTCACCTACTTCCTGAAGGAACTCCTACTCTTCTCATTCCTATTTTGATTATAATTGAATCAGTTAGCCTAATTATTCGTCCATTAGCATTAGGAGTACGACTTACAGCTAATTTAACAGCAGGCCATTTATTAATTCAACTTATTGCAACAGCTACATTAGTTTTATTACCAATTATACCATTAGTATCTTTTATAACTATATTTATTTTGTTTTTACTAACCCTTTTAGAAATTGCTGTTGCAATAATTCAAGCATACGTGTTTGTTCTTCTACTAAGTCTTTACTTACAAGAAAACGTTTAATGGCCCACCAAGCACACGCCTTTCATATAGTTGACCCAAGTCCCTGACCATTAACAGGAGCCATCGCCGCATTACTTTTAACCTCAGGGTTAGCGATATGATTTCATTTTGGCTCAGTACTAATTATATTACTAGGATTAATTGTAATATTAATAACAATATTTCAATGATGACGAGATATTATCCGCGAAGGAACCTTCCAAGGCCATCATACTTTGCCAGTTCAAAAAGGACTTCGATATGGTATAATTTTATTTATTACATCAGAAGTACTTTTCTTTTTTGGATTCTTCTGAGCATTTTATAATTCAAGCCTAGCACCCACACCTGAACTTGGAGAATGTTGACCCCCTATGGGGGTTATTACACTTGACCCATTTGAAGTCCCATTATTAAATACAGCAGTATTATTGGCTTCAGGGGTGACTGTCACATGGTCCCATCATAGTATTATACAAGGCGATCGTAAAGGAGCCATTCAATCTTTATTTTTAACAATTATTCTAGGACTATATTTCACCATACTGCAAGCAATAGAATATTATGAAGCCCCTTTTACAATTGCTGACGGAGTTTACGGATCAACTTTTTTTGTTGCAACAGGTTTCCATGGTTTACATGTAATTATTGGATCATTATTTTTAGCTGTATGTTTTATACGACAAATTAAATTTCATTTTACATTATATCATCATTTTGGATTTGAAGCAGCAGCATGATACTGACACTTTGTTGATGTTGTGTGATTATTCCTTTATGTATCTATCTATTGATGAGGATCATATCTTTTTAGTAAAATAATACAAATGACTTCCAATCATTAAATTCTAGTTAAACTCTAGAAAAAGATAATGAATTTAATTATTATAATAATTATTATATCAACAGTATTATCATTAATTTTAATTTTTATCAGCTTTTGACTACCTATTAATAATCCTGATCTAGAAAAATTATCACCTTATGAGTGCGGCTTTGATCCTACAGGCTCAGCACGACTACCATTTTCAATCCGATTTTTTTTGATCGCAATTCTATTTCTACTGTTTGATCTAGAAATTGCCTTATTGCTGCCAACCCCTTGGGCATCACAATCTATATATCCTCAATTAACCTTAATATTATCAACAATTATTCTTATTATATTATCAATTGGGTTATTATACGAATGAATAAAAGGAGGATTAGAATGAGCTGAATAAGTATTTGATCTAAAAATGATTACTAATTTCGACTTAGTAAACTTTGGTTAAAATCCAAAAATACTTTATGTCCCCAACATATATAGTTTTCTTCACAACATTCTCATTAGGAATTATAGGAATAGCACTTCACCGAGTTCATCTTCTTTCGGCTCTACTTTGTCTTGAAGGAATAATACTTGCACTTTTTATTGCCTTATCATTATGATCAACTCAATTTGAAATCTTATCATATTTTACTTTACCTATATTTATATTAACTTTCTCAGCATGTGAAGCAAGTGTAGGACTAGCCTTAATAGTTGCCACTACACGAACACATGGAACAGATCACCTTAAAAATCTTAACCTATTACAATGTTAAAAATTTTAATGCCTACTATTATACTCTTACCAATAGTTTGATTAGCCCCTAAAAAATTATTATGATCGTTCCTAACTATAAACAGTATAATTATTGCTACACTAAGCCTAACCTTATTTAACTTACCATTAGAGCACATAATAAATAATAACAAATATTTAAGCTTAGATAAATTTTCTTCCCCATTACTTATTCTTACATGTTGATTATTACCACTAATAATCTTAGCCAGCCAAAATCATTTAAAAACTAACCCATTAAATCGACAACGAACCTATATATCTATATTAATTATTTTACAGGTATCACTAATTCTAGCTTTCACCGCAATAGAAATAATTTTATTTTATATTGCATTTGAAACTACCTTAATCCCTACACTTATTATTATTACACGATGAGGAAATCAAACCGAACGATTAAACGCCGGAACATATTTTTTATTTTATACCCTAGCAGGATCCCTTCCTTTACTAGTAGCATTATTAATCCTACAAAATTCTTTAGGGTCCATCTCATTAATTTTAATAGAACTAACTGGGCCTATAATTTTACCTCTTTATTCTCATAAAATTTTATGAGTAGCATGTTTGCTGGCATTTATGGTAAAAATACCACTATATGGTATACATTTATGATTACCCAAAGCACACGTAGAAGCCCCAATTGCAGGCTCTATAATTTTAGCAGCAGTATTACTTAAACTAGGCGGATATGGTATCTTGCGAATTTCCTTAATATTAACTCCATTATCTAAAAATATATTATACCCTTTTATTATTCTTGCATTATGAGGTATTATTATAACAGGACTAATTTGTATACGACAAACAGACTTAAAATCACTAATTGCATATTCATCAGTTAGTCATATAGGATTAGTTATTGCTGCAGCATTAATTCAAACTCCATGGAGCTTTTCCGGGGCAATCATTTTAATAACTTCACATGGCTTAATTTCATCAGCTCTATTCTGCTTAGCAAATACAAACTATGAACGGACCCACAGCCGAACATTATTATTAACACGTGGTACTCAAGCAATTTTGCCATTAATGACCACTTGATGACTATTAATTAACCTATCAAATATAGCTTTACCTCCCTCACTTAACCTGTGAGGTGAACTAACAATTATACTATCATTATTTAATTGATCTAATTGAACTATTTTAATCACCGGAATAGGAACCTTAATTACAGCTACTTATACATTATATATATTTTTAATAACCCAACGAGGATTTATCCCAGAACATTTATCTTCAACTACTCCTACTTATACACGAGAACACTATTTACTAGCTATTCATATTATCCCAATAATTCTACTAATTATAAAGCCTGAAATTATTTCAGGTAATTTTGTATGTTCATATAATTTAAATAAAATATTAGATTGTGATTCTAAATATAGGAGTTAAAATCTCCTTATTAACCGAGAAGAATTAAGAAACCCAGAAACTGCTAACTATCTGCTACTGTGGTTAAAATCCACAGTCTACTCAACTTTTAAAGGATAATAGAAATCCATTGGTTTTAGGAACCAAAAACTCTTGGTGCAACCCCATGTAAAAGTAATGAACTTAATTTTGATTTTCAACTCATCATTAATTTTATCACTACTAATTCTAATATTACCTCTACTAATAGTTAAAAAAGATTTACCAACAAGTTACATAAAAGACTCTGTTAAATTATCATTCTTTATTAGCACTATACCACTTATAATCTTTTTAAATTATGGAGTAGAATCAGTTATTTTATGTTTTCACTGAATATCTTTTTTAAACTTAGATATTTATTCAAGCTTAAAATTTGACCAATATTCTATCTTATTTCTTCCAATTGCCCTATTTGTAACATGATCTATCTTGGAATTTACAATCTGATATATAGATTCAGACATAGATATTAACCGATTTTTTAAATATCTCTTAGTATTCTTAATTGCAATAATAATTTTAGTAACCTCTAATAATTTATTTCAACTTTTTATCGGATGAGAGGGCGTAGGAATTATATCTTTTTTATTAATCGGGTGATGACATGCTCGAGCAGACGCTAATACTGCTGCTCTACAGGCCGTTGTATACAACCGAGTCGGAGACATTGGATTAATTATTTCAATATCATGGTTAGCCGTATGAACAAACTCATGAGAAATACAACAAATATTTTTATTATATGAAAAGGAAGGTCCTATATTACCTCTACTCGGCCTAATTCTAGCTGCCATAGGAAAATCCGCACAATTTGGTCTTCATCCTTGACTACCATCAGCAATAGAAGGACCAACCCCAGTGTCAGCATTACTTCACTCAAGTACTATAGTTGTAGCAGGTATTTTTTTACTAATTCGATTTCAACCAATAATTCAAAATAACCAAATAGCATTATCAATATGTTTATATTTAGGTGCATTAACTACTCTATTTACGGCTGCCTGTGCATTAACTCAAAATGATATTAAAAAAATCGTAGCTTTTTCAACTTCAAGTCAATTAGGTTTAATAATAGTCACAATTGGGTTAAATCAACCTCAATTGGCATTTTTTCATATCTGTACGCACGCATTTTTCAAAGCAATACTTTTTTTGTGCTCAGGATCAATTATTCATAATTTAAATAATGAACAAGATATCCGAAAAATGGGTGGACTACAAAATATTTTACCAATTAGTACATCATGTATAACTATTGGCAGCTTGGCCCTAACAGGTACCCCTTTCCTAGCCGGATTTTTTTCTAAAGACGCAATTATTGAAGCTATTAATAACTCTTATTTGAATTCATGAGCATTAATAATTACACTTATTGCCACATCATTTACCGCTATTTATAGCTTCCGAATAATTTTTTTTTCATCTATACTTTTTCCACGATACCCTGCTCTTACCATAATTAATGAAAATAATAATCTTATTATTAATCCAATCAAACGACTCGCATTAGGCAGTATTATTTCAGGTTTACTAATTATTTTTAATATAGCACCTATAAAAACACAAACTATAACAATACCCTTTATAATAAAAATTATAGCATTATTAGTTTCATTATTAGGATTAGTAATTGCTATAGACTTGGCAAATATTACTTCAAAAATTATTACTAAAACAAAAGAATATTCCTTTTTTAATTCCTTAGCATTTTTCCCAATAATTATCCACCGAATAATACCAAAAACAAACTTATTATTAGCTCAAAATATTGCAACACATTCAACCGATATAACCTGATATGAAAAATCAGGACCTAAAGGATTAATTAACCAACAATTGCCAATTACCAAAACCATTACTAATATCCAAACAGGTTTAATCAAAACCTATACAACACTATTTCTTATTAGCGCTTCACTTATCCTTATAATATTATGTTACGGCACGTAGTGAACCATAAGATAATCCACGAGTAACCTCTAACACAACAAATAATGTTAAAAGTAAAACTCACCCTGAAAGAACTAAAAACCAACCACCAAAAGAATATATTATTCCAATCCCTCCTCAATCATTACCAACTGCGCTATACTCAATATTATAATTAGTAAACAAAAACTCTACACTCATATTGCAATTAAAAAAAAAATAACCTAAACTTATTAATACAAAATATAAAAACACATAAATTAATACAGATCAACTTCCTCATGCTTCAGGGTACGGCTCCGCTGCCAAAGAAGCAGAATATGCAAATACTACTAATATCCCCCCCAAGTAAATTAAAAGAAGAACTAATGATAGAAATGAAATTCCTAACTCAACTAAAACCCAACAACCACAAACAGCTGCCAATACTAATCCCAAAGCAGCAAAATATGGTGAAGGATTTGATGCTACAGCAACTAAACCAAACACAAACCCTAATATAGCAAGTAAAGCTAAATAAATCATTATTTTTATCCGGATTTTAACCGAAACCCTTAGCCTGAAAAACTAATGTTGTATTCAACTACAAAAACACAATGGCCCACCCAACTCGAAAAACCCATCCTCTACTAAAAATTATTAATGGATCATTCATTGATCTCCCAACACCATCAAACTTATCAGCTTGATGAAACTTCGGATCTTTACTTGGAATTTGCTTAATTGCCCAAATTTTAACAGGATTATTTCTTGCTATACATTATACAGCTGATACATCCTTAGCATTTTCATCTGTAGCTCATATTTGTCGTGATGTGAACTATGGCTGATTAGTTCGTAATACACACGCTAATGGAGCATCATTATTCTTAATCTGTATTAATATACATATTGGACGAGGCATCTATTATGGTTCATACATATATAAAGAAACTTGAAATATTGGTGTGATTCTCCTTCTTTTAGTAATAGCTACTGCATTTGTAGGATATGTATTACCATGAGGACAAATATCATTTTGAGGTGCTACAGTTATCACAAATTTATTATCAGCAATTCCTTATATAGGAAATTCACTTGTACAATGAATTTGAGGTGGATTTTCAGTTGACAAAGCTACTCTTACACGATTTTTTGCGTTTCACTTCTTATTCCCATTTTTAATCGTAGGAATAAGTATAATTCACTTATTATTCTTGCATCAAACTGGCTCAAATAACCCCACAGGTATTATATCTTATACAGACAAAGTCCCATTCCATCCTTATTTTTCCTACAAAGACGCTCTAGGATTTCTAATTATATTATCTACTTTAATATTATTATCATTACTTTCACCCAATCTTCTGGGAGACCCAGACAATTTTACTCCTGCAAACCCACTAATAACCCCACCTCAAATTCCACCAGAAGGATATTTTTTATTTGCTTACGCAATTCTACGATCTATCCCTAATAAACTTGGAGGAGTCTTAGCTCTTTTAGCATCAATCATAATCTTGATACTTATCCCATTAATTCATACATCAAAACAACGTAGTCTAATCTTTCGACCATTAACACAAATTATATTTTGATTATTAGTATCCAATACATTAATTTTAACTTGAATTGGAGGCCAACCAGTAGAACCACCATTTATTGAAATTGGTCAAATTGCATCTGCCTTATATTTTCTCTTATTTATTATAATACCTATACTAGGATGATGAGAAAATAAATTAATAAAATGATACTTAGATAGCTTAATTTAAAGCACTGGTCTTGTAAATCAGAAATGAAAAATAAAATTTTCTCCAAGTATTTATTTTACCAGGCACTTCCACTTTCCAGACACTACCTTATTTCTAAACTGCCTTTTAAGACCTGACCAAAATTCAAAATTTCTTCGATTTTGCTTAAACACACAACCCTGCTTAACCCAACAATTGAAAAGATTTTTAAAAATTTTAAAAAAAATTTAAAATTTAAAAAATATTTAAAAATATTTAAAAATATTTAAAAATATTGCAAAATATTGCAAAATTTTTTCAAAAAGGAGAGATTTTCACCCTCGCCGCTGACCTCCAAAGCCAGAATTCTAAAGTTAAAATACCTCTTGACCTAGTTTTGTTATCATCGGGTAACGCGGTGTACATATCATGTATATAGTACATTCATCTATCTGCCCCATGGATGTGACTCGTGTGCCTTTCTGATTTTTTATTTTACCTACAGGCGGGAACCAACAACCTGACCCCTTCGATACGATGACCAGATCTATGGACATACCCGTAGAGTGGTTTTAATTTATCTATACAGGCATCTGGTTTGAATCTAAGCGCATTAATTGTAGAGTTACCATCTTTTAACTTGAACCGACATCTGGTAAAATGCCTGACAACAAGGTGCACTTGGCAACGCATAACTGAGTCTGGCCTCAATTTGGGTTTTTTTTTTTCTGTGAAGTCAATCCCCCATAAAGTCTTAAGTTGGCACAATTAACTTAATCTGAACATCGCTTCGCGTGCAGAATGATAATATTACCAAGAATAGATTGTATGTTATTTTATTCATGAATCTTAGACATATATTTTTTCCCCCTTGAATTATCAATATTATTTTTCTGTTTCCGCCCCGGGACTTGTTCATCTAATATTTTAACTTTTGAACATCATCTAAAATTTTATTTTTGGTTTACCCCCTTACCCCCTTTACTAATCTAATCAGTACATTTTCTCTTTTTTGGTCAACCCCCAGAACCAAAAAGAGTTTTTTATACATACGAACTGAAATAATCGATATCTCTAAAATAAGAGAATATATTAAGGGAAAGGGAATGAAGTTAAATTTTACATGCACCATATAAAGGTTTCTGATAGAAAAGTTTATACAGTATACATATACTATAA